ATAAAAATGAATCTAAATCTAATGTATTTCCAATTGATTTACCAAAGAATCAATTGGAAAATGCTTTTTTTTTCTAAAATGCCCAATATATGTGTTACATCTTCTATGCGAAAATGTTCTATTTTCATAAGGTCTTCTTGACTGTTTTTAAAAAGGTCCGATAATGTATGTATATTGGACTTTTTGAGGCAATTATAGATCTTAGGAGGCAATTCTAATTGGTCAATATAAATATATTTGAATGCTATTTCTTTTTTATTTTTCTTTAGTTTAATCAATCTATCATGAAAAGTAAAAAGGGGTAAAGTAATCTTGTGTTGATTTTTTTCTAAATGTAAGTTTTCTTCTTCTGCATATAGAAACGGAATAAATAAATCAATCAAATTACGAGAGGCTTCATGAAGTGCTTCTTTAGGAGTTAAACTTCCGTTTGTCCAGATTTCGAGAAAAAGTATTTCTTGCTTTTCATTTCCATTTCCGTAAGAATGAACACTATGATTCACATTTCGAACAGGCATGAATACAGCATCTATGGGATAACTTCCGTCTTGAAAATCTTTTGGCAGTTTTATACGATTCCGATAACCGCGATTCCTCTCGATTTGTAATTTAATACACAAATCAATTGGTTCTCTTAGGCTAGCGATATACTGTGTATTATCAACGATTTCTACAGAAGGTGGTAAGATGATGTCTTGAGCAGTTACATACCTGGGGCCCTTGACACAAATAGACGCATCGCAAGTTCCATACAACGCACTTCTCAATACAATTTCTTTCAAATTCATTAAAATTTCATGGACTGATTCTTGAATACCCGTTATAGTAGAAAATTCGTGTGGTATTTTCGCGGATTTTGCACGTGTGATACATGTTCCGTCTATTTCGCTAAGCAACGCTCTTCGCATCGCAATGCCTATTGTGTCAGCTTGACCTTTCATAAGTGGAGATAGAATAAAGCGTCCATAATAAAGCCGCTTACTGTCGGCTCTTGATTCAACACACTTCCACTGTAATGTCCGAGTGGATATGGTTACTTTCTCTCGAAGCATAATAATATTATTTTTTTTTGATTAAATCATTGAATTTTTTATTTCTCTTGGAATTTCGTTAATATTTATTCTTACACGCGTCTTTTTTTAGGGGGCCTACAACCATTATGCGGCATAGGAGTTACATCCCGTACGAAACTTAATAATATACCACTTCTACGAATAGCTCTTAATGCCGCATCTCTTCCGAGACCAGGACCCTTTATCATGACTTCTGCTCGTTGCATACCTTGATCCACTACTGTACGAATAGCATTTCCCGCTGCGGTTTGAGCAGCAAACGGTGTCCCTCTTCGTGTGCCCTTGAATCCACAAGTACCGGCGGAGGACCAAGAGATTACCCGACCCCGTACATCCGTAACGGTCACAATAGTATTGTTGAAACTTGCTTGGACATGAATAACTCCTTTTGGTATTTTACGTGCATTTTTACGCGACCCAATACGTCCATTCTTACGTGAACCAATTCTTGGTAAAAATTTTGCCATATTTTTTTATCATCTCAAAAACTAAGTCGAAGATCTATGGATATATCCATTTCATGCCAAACTGGATCCTTTATTTTATTTTTTATTTGTACATCGGATTTTTTAGAGAGTTCCTGTTTAGAAAACTTATCCTTGCCTTTGTTTATGTCTCGGGTTGGAGCAAATTACTAGAATTCGTCCCCGTCGACGTATCAGTCGACATTTTTCACAAATTTTACGAACGGAGGCCCTTATTTTCATATTTTTCATTCCTTAATTTTGAATATACATATTTTTGAAGAAACTAAATTTCATTAAATTTTGAAATCTGGAATTGTATCCCTCGAAAATGAAGTTGAAAAAACTACCAAATAATTCGAATTTTTGTTGCGGAGTTTATAAATGGGATGTCCTCTCGTCAAATTAGAAAGATTTATATTTGACTCTATCGTGTGGTATATGTATAAAACAAAACTACATTGGGTTTTTGCTGGGATATAACCTAAAACCCAATCCTCATTATCTAACTAACCAAACCCTGTAACATACCATCGGATATCAGAAGGATTACCATATATAACACAAAACTTCTCCACCAATTCTTTCTAGTCGAGCCTCCCGGTCTGTCATTATACCCCGAGAAGTAGAAAGAATTACAATCCCCATTCCGCCTAAAATTCTAGGAATTTTTTGATAGTTAGAATAGATTCGTAACCCAGGTCGGCTGATCCGTTTTAAATTTAGACTAGTTTTATATAATACTTTTCTATTCCTTCTATGTCGTAGGGTTAAAACAAAAAAAGTTTTGTTGTCTTCCCGGTGTTTCCTCACATTTTCAATAAAACCTTCTTGTAAAAGTATTTTAATAATGTTTTCGCTGATGTTAGTAGATGCTATTTTAACGGTTCCCTTTCTATTCATGTCAGCATTTCGTATGGAGGTTATTATGTCAGCAATAGTGTCTCTACCCATGATAAACTAAATTTTTATTGCCCCCGAATTTTGTATAATCAACATACTTTATTTTTTTCTTTTATTAAAAAATTTTATTAAATAAAGAAAGGTATATGCACGAAACAAAATTGACTAATTTATTTTAATTTAATCAATTTCATTCAATTCAAATATTATAACTATATGATGTTTCTAGTTTATATCTTAGAATCTCATCTTATATCTTATAATATCTTATAATTACTGTTCTTAAATAATGCTTTATTTTATAAAACTTCAGGTGCTAATGAAACTATTTTAGTAAAATTTAATTGTCTCAATTCTCGGGTGATTGCGCCAAAAATTCTAGTTCCCTTTGGATTTCCGTCTTGATCAATCACAACTGCAGCATTGTCATCATATCGTATTATCATACCGTTGTCACGTTTGAGTTCTTTACAAGTACGTACAATTACCGCTCTGATCACTTCGGATTTTTCTAAAGGGGAGTTCGGTACTGCTTCCTTTATTACAGCAACAATAACATCGCCGATACGCCCGTATCGGCGATTATTAGTTCCTATGATTCGAATACACATCAATTCTCGGGCTCCGCTGTTATCTGCTACACTCAAATGGGTCTGAGATTGGATCATAGCCTTTTTTGAATCTGTTATTTCAATGCAAAAGGAAAAAAGAAATATTGTTTGTTCAAAAAAATAAATAAACTTGTGATTTTTTTCATCTCAACGGCCCGGCCCTTTTTCCTTTGGTTCTATATTCCTAATCGCTATCCCGAAATAATGAATTGAGTTCGTATAGGCATTTTTGAACCCGCTATTTCAATAGCTTTTCTGGCTATATTTTCTGCTACTCCACCGAGTTCATAAAGTATTCTACCGGGTTTAACTACAGCTACCCAATATTCGGGAGCTCCTTTTCCCGAACCCATACGCGTTTCCGTAGGTCTTACAGTAACGGGTTTGTCGGGAAATATACGTACCCATATTTTTCCACCGCGGCGTACATTTCGTGTCATGGCCCGACGTCCCGCTTCTATTTGTCTAGATGTAATCCAAGCGGGTTCAAGTGCCTGAAGAGCATATCGACCAAAACAAATACGATTACCCCGATAAGAAATTCCTTTCATTCTTCCTCTATGTTGTTTGCGGAATCTGGTTCTTTTGGGGTTATAGTTGATGTTTGTTTCGCAATTTCATCTCTACTACAGAACCGGACATGAGAATTTCTTCTCATCTAGCTCCTCGCGAATGAAATGATTATGATTAAAAAAATCTACATGTCGTTGATAAATAATATACTGAATCAAATACAAATAATATTATACTATACTGAATCTTAGAATTCCTTTCTCATCGATTTTTTTTAATCTATTTATATTTATTATAAGTTTATAATTATAAAAATAAAAAAATAAATTTGTATCTCTTTTTTTATATACTTTATATATAGAACTATACTCTTTATTTTTCTATATTTTTCTATATATATATATATAGATATCGAAGATTTATAGATTTAGAATTTTAGATTTAGAGATAATTATTTCTATTTATAGATTTGTAGATAATGTCCTGAACATAAAAACCTTCGCGGGCGAATATTTACTCTTGCAATTGTAATATTGACTTCATTTGTAGGATTAACCCATAAATAACTTCTCAGAATAAATGGAGTGTCTTTTGGTTCCTTTCGCCATCCCGCCCAATAAATCATTAAAATTCGTTTTCAATAGAATCCTATGTATTTACAGGTTCCGTCGTTCCCATTGCTTCTTGTTAATGGTTAGGTCTTAATTATACAATGGAGCCATTTGTTCGTTTTGTTCTTGAGTCAATTTTTTTAGTCTTTATTGACTCGAGGCTCTTTATTTTTTTGGTCTATAAACGCATTCAGTTAATTATATTATAGATCTATCCTATACCGGTCTTAATGCTTTATTACATTGGCTTTTATGAGATGATTCATAAACCTTACATATTGAAGTTATAGATCATATATCATTGATCTCTTTCTTTCTCTCATCTTTTCATTTATCTGCATAATTTTTTATTTTGCTTTACAATTCATAATCAGATTGTTTTTTTTGCAAAACATATTTCAATTGTTACAATGAAATGACTAATATAGCCTATTTTGACTGCCTTTTTGGATTCAGATCCAGATAATACGAAGCAATGGATTGGTTATTAGTTCTATACTTATGAGTTCATAGTATGGATCAGTCTATTTTTTTGTAATCCTGACCCTAAAAAAACCAACGAGTCACACACTAAGCATAGCAATTATATTAAATAATCAATCGAATTTTTTATCCAACCCTATAGAATTACTCTTTTTTTTATTGGTAAAAAAAAAAGAATGAAAGACTTTGTCATTTTTTTTATCGATACAACCAACTCGACTGAGGGTTTACTATTCCTCGTCTACAAATGTCCAAATTTTGATTCCTAATACCCCATAAATAGTTCTAACTGCATAGGAAGAATAATCAATTTGAGCTCGAAGGGTTTGTCGAGGAACCCGA